GCTACGGAGCACGCAAGGGGGTTGTGGATACTGCTGTACGAACATCCGATGCTGGATATCTGACGCGTAGGCTTGTTGAAGTAGTTCAACACATTGTTGTGCGTAGAACAGATTGTGGCACCACACGAAGTTTTTCAGTGAGTCCTCAAAATGGGATGATGTCGGAAAAAGTTTTTATTCAAACATTAATTGGTCGTGTACTAGCAGACGATATTTATATGGGCCCTCGATGCATTGCCATACGAAATAAGGATATTGGTATTGGACTTGTCAATCAATTCTTAACTTTTCGAATACAACCAATATCTATTCGAACTCCTTTTACTTGCAGGAGTCCATTTTGGATTTGTCGATTATGTTATGGGCGGAGTCCTACGCATGGTGACCTGGTCGAATTGGGGGAAGCTGTAGGTATTATTGCGGGTCAATCTATTGGAGAACCGGGTACTCAACTAACATTAAGAACTTTTCATACTGGCGGAGTATTTACTGGGGGTACTGCAGAACATGTAAGAGCTCCCTCGAATGGGAAAATAAAATTCAAGGAGGATTTGGTTCATCCCACACGTACACGTCATGGACATCCTGCTTTTATTTGTTATATAGACTTGGATATAACTATTGAGCGTGAAGACATTATACATAATGTAAAAATTCCACCTAAAAGTTTTCTTTTAGTTCAAAATGGTCAATATGTAGAATCCGAACAAGTAATTGCTGAGATTCGCGCGGGAACATACACTTTGAATTTTAAAGAGAAGGTTCGAAAACATATTTATTCTGATTCAGAGGGAGAAATGCACTGGAGTACCAACGTGTACCATGCATCTGAATTTACATATAGTAATGTTCATCTCTTACCAAAAACAAGTCATTTATGGATATTAGCGGGAGGGTCGTGCAAATCCAGTGTAGTCCCTTTTTCGCTTCACAAAGATCAAGATCAACTGAACATTCATTCGCTTTCTGTTGAACGAAGATATAGTTCGAACCAGTCAGTGACTACTCAGCAAGTGAAACATCAACTCTTTAGTTCGGGTGTTTCTGGTAAAAATGAAGGAATTAGTCCTGCTTATTCAAATTCAGAATTAAAGCAAATCTTATATACTAGTCGTTGCACTGTACTATATCCTACTATTCTCTATGAAAATTCTAATTTATTGTCCAAGAGGCGAAGAAATAGATTCATCATTCCGTTCCAATTGATTCAAGACCGCAAGAACGAACAAATGCTCTATTCGGATTACGGCATGGGAGTTGAAATACCCATAAATGGTATTTTCCGTAGAAATAGTATTCTTGCTTATTTCGATGATCCTCAATACAGAAAAAACAGTTCCGGAATTACTAAATATGGGACTACGGAGGTGCAGTCAATCGTAAAAAAAGAGGATTTGTCTGATTATAGGGGGGCATTGAAGCCAAGATACCAAACGAAACTCGATCTATTATTTTTCATTCCCGAGGAAGTACATATTTTGCCTGGATCTTCTTATATAATGGTGCGGAATAATAGTATCATTGGGGTAGATACTCCACTCGCTTTAAATACAAGAAGCCAAGTTGGCGGATTGGTCCGAGTAGAGAGAAAAAAAAAAAAGATTGAACTTCAAATCTTTTCTGGAGATATCTACTTTCCTGGAGATAAAGATAGGATAGTCCGACATAGCAGCGTCTTAATACCATCAGGAATGGGAAAAACCATTTTGAATTCTAAGGATAAGGAATTAAAAAAAAAAGGAAAAAGTTGGATCTATGTCCAAGGGATCACACCGACCAAGACAAAGTATTTTGTTTTGGTTCGACCTGTAGAAACATACGAAATAGCAGACGGTATCAATTTGTCAACCCTCTTCCCGCAAGATCCGTTGAAGGAAAGGGATAACATGAAACTTCAAGTTGTCAATTATATTCTTTATGGAAATGGCAAAGCCATTTTTGGCATTCCTGACACAAGCAGTCAATTAGTTAGGACTTGTTTCGTATTAAATTGGACCCACGCTAAAAAAAGTTCTTATGTCGGAGAGGCCCCGGCTTCTTTTGTTCAAGTAAGAACAAATGATCTCATTCGAGATTTTATAAGAATCGACTTAGTCAACTCCCCCCTTGCATATACGGGGAAAAGAAATGATTCATCAGGTTCAGGCTTGGTCTATAATACTGGATCCGGTTGCACCTATAGCAATCCGTTTTATTCCACGGCATGGAGTCAACAGCCCCTTATCCAAAATCAAGTCACTATTCGTACCCTGTTGAATAGAAAAAAAGAATATCAATCTTTGATAATTTTGTCATCATCCAATTGTTCTCGACTGGAGTCATTCAATAGTGTAAAATATAACAATGTAATAAAAGAGGCTGACCCCCCGCTAGTTTCCTTTAGCAAATTGAAATCATTGGGTCCCGTAGGAACAGTGCTTCAAATTACGAATTTTTACCATTTACTAACCCATAATCAAATCATGGGAATGAAATATTTTCAACGCGAGAATGTTAAACATACTTTTGAAAAAATTAACTATTATTTAATGGATGAAAACGGAAGAATTTCGAATCCCGATCTATGCAGTAAAATAATTTTGAATCCATTTCATTTGAATTGGTATTTTAGCCGCTATACTTTTTGTGAAGAGAAACCCACAACAATGAGTCTTGGTCAGTTTATTTGTGAAAATGAATGTATAGCGAAAAACAGACCCCACCTAAAGTTGGGTCAAGTTTTAATTGTTCAAGTTGATTCTATAATAATTAGATCAGCTAAGCCCTATTTGGCCACGCCAGGAGCAACGGTTCATGGCCATTATGGAGAAATCCTTTCTACGGGAGATACTTTTGTTACCTTTATATATGAAAAATCAAGATCTGGTGATATAACGCAGGGTCTTCCAAAAGTAGAACAAGTGTTAGAAGTACGTTCGATTGATTCAATATCAATGAACCTGGAAAAGAGAATTGAGGGTTGGAACGAGTATATAACAAGAATTCTTGGAATTCCTTGGGGATTCTTGATTGGTGTCGAGTTGACTATAGTGCAAAGTCGTATCTCTTTAGTTAATAAGATCCAAAAGGTTTATCGATCCCAAGGTGTGCAGATTCATAATAGGCATCTAGAAATTATTGTACGTCAAATAACATCAAAAGTATTAGTTTCAGAAGATGGAATGTCTAATATTTTTTTACCCGGAGAACTCGTTGGATTGTTGCGCGCGGAACGGACAGGGCGTGCTTTGGAAGAACCTATTTGTTACCGAGCTATTTTATTAGGAATAACAAGAGCCTCTCTGAATACTCAAAGTTTCATATCCGAAGCGAGTTTCCAAGAAACTGCTCGAGTCTTAGCAAAAGCTGCCCTACGGGGTCGTATTGATTGGTTGAAGGGCCTGAAAGAGAACGTTGTTTTGGGAAGTATGATACCCGTTGGTACGGGATTCAAACAATTAGTACATCGTTCAAAGCAACAGACAAAAAAAAAGCACCATTTATTTGAGGGAAAAATAAAAGAGATTTTGGTCCACCACAGAGATTTCTTTAATTCTTCCATTTCAAAGAATTCCCGGAATACATCAGAATAATCATTTCTGGGAATTACTACTGGATTCCTGAGGTCGGATTACTCCTTTATAAGCCCTTTTAGCTCGTCTGGAGTTGGTCCGGTTATTTGGTAAATGAAGAAGTAAGAAGTCCGAAAATTGAATACAAATAGAAAGGAATTAATGGCTTGATCGTGTATCAACAGCCAATCTTCGGTAGAAGTGAGGTTCCATCGGAACAATTATTTATTTTATTTCAGGGTACCTCGTCTCTTTTTTCTTTTGAAGAAAAAAGATAGAAAGAGAGGAAGTGTGGAGAGAAATGACAAAAAGATATTGGAACATCAATTTGGAAGAGATGATGGAAGCGGGAGTTCATTTTGGTCATGGTACTAGAAAGTGGAATCCGAGAATGGCACCTTATATATCTGCAAAGCGTAAAGGTATTCATATTATAAATCTTACTACAACAGCTCGTTTTTTATCAGAAGCTTGTGATTTAGTTTTTGATGCAGCAAGTAAGGAAAAACAATTCTTGATTGTTGGGACCAAAAATAAAGCAGCGGATTTAGTAGCCCGAGCTGCAATAAAGGCTCGGTGTCATTATGTTAATAAAAAATGGCTCGGTGGTATGTTAACAAATTGGTCCACAACCGAAACACGACTTCATAAATTTCGGGACTTAAGAATGGAGGGGGGTCTCAACCGTCTTCCGAAAAGAGATGCCGCGATGTTGAAGAGACAATTATCGAATTTGCAAACATATCTGGGCGGGATTAAATATATGACGGGTTTGCCCGATATTGTAATCATCGTTGATCAGCAAGAAGAAGATACGGCTCTTCGAGAATGTATTACTTTGGGAATTCCAACTATTTGTTTAATCGATACAAATTGTGACCCTCATCTTGCAGATATTTCGATTCCAGCGAATGATGATGCTATAGCTTCGATACGATTAATTCTTAACAAACTAGTATTTGCTATTTGTGAGGGTCGTTCGAGATATCTAAAAAAGCCTTGATGAAGAATAAAAAATGGACCCCCATCGATTTTTCTAATTGCTTATACGGGTCTGGAATGAAAAAAAGAAAAATCGATGGGGAGATTATGTGATTTGTTGGTATACAAAATTTTAAAAAGTGATGATTGAATCAAAATAATTCCTTTTCAAGTTCTATTTATGTCAGAGGGCAATATGAATATTCTATCATGTTCCATCAACACATTCTATGCTATATCCGGTGTGGAAGTTGGCCAACATTTGTATTGGCAAATCGGGGGTTTCCAAGTACATGCCCAGGTACTTATCACTTCTTGGATTGTAATTGCTATCTTATTAGGTTCAACTGCTATCGCTATTCGGAATCCACAAACTATTCCGACTAGCAGTCAGAATTTTTTCGAATACATTCTTGAATTCATTCGAGACTTGAGCAAAACCCAGATTGGCGAAGAATACGGCCCTTGGGTTCCCTTTATTGGAACTCTGTTTTTATTTATTTTTGTTTCAAATTGGTCCGGGGCTCTTTTACCTTGGAAACTTATACAGTTACCGCAAGGGGAGTTAGCTGCGCCTACGAATGATATAAATACTACTGTTGCTTTAGCTTTACTCACGTCAATAGCATATTTTTATGCGGGTCTTAGCAAAAAAGGACTGGGTTATTTTGGTAAATACATTCAACCAACTCCAATTCTTTTACCCATTAATATTTTAGAAGATTTCACAAAACCTTTATCACTTAGTTTTCGACTTTTCGGTAATATATTAGCGGATGAATTAGTAGTTGTTGTTCTTGTTTCTTTAGTACCTTCAGTGGTTCCTATACCCGTCATGTTTCTGGGATTATTTACAAGCGGTATTCAAGCTCTGATTTTTGCAACTTTAGCTGCGGCTTATATCGGAGAATCTATGGAGGGGCATCATTAATTTTTGATTTCGAAATAAGCTTTTTAACTTCAAGTAATATAGTAGGACACTCTTTTGTTCGAAAAAGCAATTGCATGAACTTAAATAATTGAAATACAAAGATTGCTATGCAATGATTCGATCGTCTATTTTGAGGGAGTAATGATTGGGAAGAAAAGCACTACAAGTGTTTACAAAAAAGTAGATTTCTGGGCCTTGGCTAATCTAATGGTCCTAAGCCAACTCTTGGAGATGGTTCGAAGATGCGTTCTAGAAAAAATTGACTCTCACATAGGAATGATAGAAAGAGTGGGTTTACACTACCCAAGACGGGCTTGTATATGTGATAATGGATTAGGTCTATATGGCCTAAAGATAGAGAGAATTTGGATTGATTGCTATGAATTTTTAGGGGGATTCAAATTGAAATCCTTCCATTTCGCCTGCGACTGTGAATTTAAGAAGAAACCGAATTAAGCATAAAGAACCAAGAATAAAATAAAAAGGGAGCTCGAGACAAAGAACCGGAGGAAGTCAAGTTGATTGAATTCAAATACGAGTTCTTACTTACTTCGCCTGGATCCATTTTAGCCATGTTATGGAGTAATACTCATTAAGTTCTAATTCATTGGTTGCTTGTATCATTAACTATTTCTTTATTTTGGTGTGAGGAACTTATAATGAATCCACTGATTTCTGCTGCTTCTGTTATTGCTGCTGGATTAGCCGTCGGACTTGCTTCTATTGGACCTGGAGTTGGTCAGGGTACTGCTGCGGGCCAAGCTGTAGAAGGTATTGCGAGACAACCTGAAGCAGAGGGAAAAATAAGAGGTACTTTATTGCTTAGTCTGGCTTTCATGGAAGCTTTAACAATTTATGGACTAGTTGTAGCATTAGCCCTTTTATTTGCAAATCCCTTTGTTTAATCTAATCCTAGAAATAGAAAAGTGCTTCTTTTTTTTTATTCTCCTAGCCTTTCCATCGAAGACAGGATTTCATTCCTAGAATGACTTCTTTGTTAACACAATAAAAATAAATAATAAAGACCAACGAACTGATTTGAGGGGGTTCGCATATCAATTCGCTTTTCCTGCTTCTTCTTAGTCCACTAGAACTTAAATGTTTCACCAAGCTATTTCACAAGTCACATCGACCCTTCTACTTCACGTTCATTGTGGAAATTGGAATTAGAAAAAGAAAGTAAAACCTAGAATCGATTTTTGACGCTGGTTATAATTAATACATAAAAAAAAGACAAAGGGGGGCGAAGTCATAAAAAAAGAACTTTTTTATTCTCATTCTTAGGGAGATCTTATGAAAAACGTAACCGATTCTGTCGTTTATTTGGGTCACTGGTCATCCGCCGGTAGTTTCGGGTTTAATACCGATATTTTAGCAACAAATCCAATAAATCTAAGTGTAGTGCTTGGTGTATTGATCTTTTTTGGAAAGGGAGTGTGTGCGAGTTGTTTATTTCAAAAAAGGTGCTGGATATAACCAGCTGCGCTTTTTATAAGAAAAGGGTGCAAAATTCCACGAATTACTTCTGAATAAATTAAGAAATCATATGGAAGAACCATAGCATTTCGTGAGTTTTTGGTAAATCTATTTTGATTCTCTCTGAACCAAGAGTGTAGGCCAATAGCATGGTTAAAGTGAAACCGCTTGAAATCCAGCACAGCAGGGTACTCTTTCTACCACTATCTTATCTTAATACAAGGATGGTTTTTACTATTTGGACTTTTTTTCGATATATAACACTCATATCGATAAACGACTTTTAACCATATATTGTAAAAATGGGTGTTTCATCCACTTTTTGTTATCCAATGCTGACGAGAGGGGATGACCTGTGTATAAAATAATGTAAGAAGCCTTTTTGGATAAAAAAAAAAAAAAAGAAACAACTTTGCTGATAATTACATATACATATTTTTCTTTGGTTAGAAGAGTCCTCCAACTATTCTGGTCTTGGATTAGTGATCCATTTCAATATTTCGAGAGGATAGGCTCAGTCCATTCAACAAAAATAGGGAAAAAGAATTGGAATTGTTGAGC